TTGACTACTTTAGCCTATTTTCTCATAGTAATTTCGACTCCACCTTCCCGGAGTTCATTCTCCGGGGAACTCCGTTTAAATTATTCCGGTGTATTCTTTCCAATCTACTTCTTTTCTGATTTCGTTGGAAATCATATAAAGACAATTCCTATTTGATATAGCTATTTGGGCCAAAATTTTACGATTAAGAAGCAACTGTCTCTTGTATAGATCATTTATTAATTTACTATAACTATAGGATACTCCCCCTTCTCGGATTACTGCGTTTATCCGAGTGATCCACAAACGACGAAAATTTCTCTTTTGCTTATCCCTATCCCGATGAGCCGAAACCAAAGCTCTTATTTTCTGTTGAGTAATAGTGCGAGTAAGTCTTGAATGAGCCCCTCGAAAACTTGATGCAAATAAACGAATTTTTGTTCTACGTCTCCGAGCTATATATCCGCGTTTAATTCTGGTCATTGAATAAATAAAACTTTGACGAATAACTAATTGATTTTTTTCTTTCAGTTATTCTTTTCCCCGTCCTGGTCTATTAATAACCAAACGGATTTTTCCAATGTATAAAATACAAATTCCAATGGCTTTGGCTACTATAACCTTCCCGACCACGATTTTTTCTTTTTTTTTTTAGGTATTTTACTGCGAAATACGAAAGAAATAATAAAGTTTCTTTTGCTAGGTGTCAAAAATATAGTCAATAAGAAAAAAAAGAAATAGAAATTAAATGGATAAAGAAATAGTGGGTTCCATCGTTTCTATGGTTACTTCTTAAACGGTGAGGTCTTCTCTATACACCGGAGCCTTTAACTTCATTTAATCAATGTTATTGGTAACTTGTATAGTTCACACCACACTCTTTGGCTCTACCCACGAATTATCCAGTAACAGGTCTTTCACAATGAGACCCACCTATACAGTAACGGTATTTAATTATGAAAGTTAGCTGGGTAGCTGACCCTCGCAGTCCGTTCTTGACCGAGTGGGGACTTCATTTTTATGTTTTTTTTTTGAATTTCAATAAGATTTCCTCCGCTTAATGGATAACCATTTGCTACCAATGGAGAATTGCTTCTCATCTTAAATTCAGGTGATTGGATTTGCACCAATGTAAACCATAAACTTTATACACAATAGAGGGATCAATTTGCTTCTTTTTAGATAGTGAATGGAGTTCCTTCTTCCATTCTATCCTATTTACTGGTACTGATCATTCATACTGGAAAGCGGTTTTCTTGCTTTTTTTTGTGCCAGCTCATGATCTAAACGAGTCGCACATACACCCTAGTACATGTTCCTCGACGCTGAGGACATCCCCGAAGAGCGGGGGATTTCGTGACAGTTCGAATTGGCTGTCTTGTATTTCTAATAAGTTGTTTAATAGTTGGCATGTTGAATCATATACATAATGGGCTGGTTTAGATTGATCCTAACCGGATGGTTATGAAATTTTTCTATTTAATAGAATAGTAAACGCGGAGATAAAATCTCAAATCACGGATTTGCACAAAATCCATTTTTTTTCATCCAACTGCTACAAGATCAACAATTCCATAAGCTTGGGCTTCTGTTGCTGACATAAAAACGTCTCTTTCCATGTCTTCAGATACAACCCATAATGGTTTGCCCGTCCTTTGTACATAAACCCTTGTGATGGTTTCGCGTAGTTTCAGCAGTTCTTCCGCTTCCAGGATAAATTCTCCCGTTTGCGCCTCATAAAAAGAACTAGCAGGTTGATGGATCATTACCCTGATGATAGAAGGGTTCTCTATCTGGTGTGATGAAAGGAACAGAAAAGAAAGATAACGAATAATAGGAAAAAAAGATAGAATTGAACAACCGTACGGGCATCGTCTTTTGTGCATTGCATACGGCTCTACAATCAAATTGACCCTTACTTTCCATTCAAGAAAGATAAAAATAGAATCTCGCAGCCCCAGCTGGGTAAATGATCAAATTGCCACCCTTCCTTTTGGAGGAGTTAAAAAATACTATGATGGCTCCGTTGCTTTCGATTTTAAACTGGAATCTTTTTTTTTGTCTTTGATTCAGCAATCCCAAAGTTTCTTTTTGATCCAACCAAAAAAGGAAAAATCTTGTTTTTTTTTTCGCACTCTTTTTTTTATAACATAAATATTGTTAAGAGTCCTTCGGTGTGAAAACAAAAAAGTTTGTGACGCTGAATTGGACTCCCGATAGATAAGAGAAAATCGGGAATACCTTTTATCTCATACTACTCGCTCGATACATAATCAAATCTTAAAAAAAAACCATACAAAAATATTTCATATCGAATTCGAAGTGCCATGCTATTATTACTTAATATTCATATGGCGAAGGCATAGTTTTCTTTTTTCTCTCAAATAAAAAAACCTCATTGGCGCCAAGCGTGAGGGAATGCTAGACGTTTGGTAATTTCTCCTCCAACCAGGATAAAAGATCCCATTGACGCGGCTAATCCCATGCATATTGTATGGACCTCTGGTCGCACAAATTGCATAGTATCATAAATAGCTACTCCAGGTATTACCCATCCGCCAGGAGAGTTTATAAACAAATACAGATCTTTGGTATCATCCTCGATACTGAGATATACCATAAGACCAATAAGTTGATTCGAGATCTCGCTATCAACTTCTTGACCTAAAAAAAGTAATCTTTCTCGATAAAGTCGGTTGATTAGGGTCAAATTGGTTCCCTTAGGAACCGTACATGCACCTTTTGATGCATACGGTTCAAAAAAAATTGCGAAAAAAAGAATCAATGTATAGATTCCAGTCCTCTTTCTTTTTTCCTATTCTTTTTCATATCAGGTTTTTTCTAACTTCTAATGAAAGGGCTTTTTCTTCGATTTTTCAATAAAGACGAATTTTGACTTCTTTTCTTTCTTCCTTATAATAGAAAAAAGTCAATAAACTTATCGAATTAACTTCTCATTGATGTATTGTTTCATCGAGATTCAATCCAAATAACGATGGTATTTTCTTGTTCCTGAATGGGTCTCTTTCATCTTTTTAGGTTTATGCTCTACTCCGGGTAAAGATCCGCCCGATTTGGATTTGTACATATAGGACAAATCTTCCCATCACCATTTCTTTTTGTTATGACTTTACAAATAACAAACAGGAATAATTTATGACACATGTAGTAATCATAGATATATCACCAATTGGGTTTTTTCTAAACGGAGCCTGGATACTTCATTTTCTTAGTCCAACCAAAGCCAACCATAAATTATTCTAATTGATAATAGTACTATGAATCCCCCCAAACAATGCATCTAATTGCACTTCACGCTCCAAATTTTTGATGATTCAATTTCTCTTTCTTGGGCGAAACAGAGGATATCTCGATCGGGGGAGATAACGGGGAAATCCCATATGACCCAATATATCTGACAAGTCGCACTATACGTCAACCCAAGATGCATCTTCCTCTCCAGGACTTCGGAAAGGTACTTTTGGAACACCAATAGGCATGAATTGAAAGAAAAAAGAACTAAAATACTATATTTCACTTTGATGTGGAAACGTAACAATATGGTTTTATTGTCTTTATAATATTGGCTTTATCATATTTATTTTATCCATAGATTAGAAAAATTCAGAAAGAAAGACAAAATAAATAAAGGAAAATTTTTACGAATAGGGCCTTCTAATGATAAATAAGGATGGACGCATTTACTCATAGAAAATGGTATCAACCCCCCATTGCGTATTGGTACTTATCGAGTATAGAATAAATCTGCTTATCTTTGTTCCTACGAACAGAATTTTTCCATTATTACGAACAGAATAGAATAAATATTAACCTAACCCTTGTTAGGAAATAATCCACTGAACAAGGGAGGTCCATAGGATAGTCATAGTATATATAGTCTTTTCCAATGCAATAAAGTTATGTACTGTCTATTTTTCTTTGAGAAAGGGGTATTTTCCATGGGTTTGCCTTGGTATCGTGTTCATACCGTTGTATTGAATGATCCCGGCCGGTTGCTTTCCGTTCATATAATGCATACAGCTCTGGTTGCTGGTTGGGCGGGCTCGATGGCTCTGTATGAATTAGCAGTTTTTGATCCTTCTGACCCTGTTCTTGATCCAATGTGGAGACAGGGTATGTTCGTTATACCCTTCATGACTCGTTTAGGAATAACCAATTCATGGGGAGGTTGGAGTATCACAGGAGGGACTGTAACGAATCCGGGGATTTGGAGTTACGAAGGTGTAGCTGGGGCACATATTGTGTTTTCTGGCTTATGCTTTTTGGCAGCTATCTGGCATTGGGTCTATTGGGATCTAGAAATATTTTGTGATGAACGGACAGGAAAACCTTCTTTGGATTTGCCCAAGATCTTTGGAATTCATTTATTTCTCTCCGGGGTGGCTTGCTTTGGTTTTGGTGCATTTCATGTAACAGGCTTGTACGGTCCTGGAATATGGGTGTCCGATCCTTATGGACTAACGGGAAAAGTACAACCTGTAAATCCGTCGTGGGGCGTGGAAGGTTTTGATCCTTTTGTTCCGGGAGGAATAGCTTCTCATCATATTGCAGCAGGTACATTGGGCATATTAGCAGGTCTATTCCATCTTAGCGTCCGACCACCACAACGTCTATACAAAGGATTGCGTATGGGAAATATTGAAACCGTACTCTCCAGTAGTATCGCGGCTGTCTTTTTTGCAGCTTTTGTTGTTGCTGGAACTATGTGGTATGGTTCAGCAACTACCCCCATTGAATTATTTGGTCCCACTCGTTATCAATGGGATCAGGGTTATTTCCAGCAAGAGATATATCGAAGAGTTAGCGCCGGGCTAGCAGAAAATCAAAGTTTCTCAGAAGCCTGGTCTAAAATTCCTGAAAAATTAGCTTTTTATGATTATATCGGCAATAATCCGGCAAAAGGAGGATTATTCAGGGCAGGTTCAATGGATAACGGAGATGGAATAGCGGTTGGGTGGTTAGGACACCCTATCTTTAGAGATAAAGAAGGGCGTGAGCTT